TTCATTGTTAATAACGTTAATAAACGAAAATTTTTGTTAATTCTTTTTGAATCTTCTTTACCCCATAGAGATATTGAATAGAAGGGAGTATTCTTTTTGCCACTATAATTTTGAAAATGAACGTTTAAATGTCCTTCAAAAGTAAGTAAATAGATTCGAAACATATAAAATGCGGTTAATCCCGCTGTAAACCAAGCTATTATTGCGAAAATTGGTGAATACAACCAAGTATCATTAAGAATTTCATCTTTGGACCAAAAACAAGCAAGAGGCGGAATACCACAAAGAGAAAGTGTACCTAATAAAAAAGCAGTTTTGGTAATTGGGATATGTTTTGTTAAACCCCCCATATAAACCATATTTTGACTTTTATTTGGAGAATATCCAACAAGAGTTTCCATTGAATGAATAACGGATCCGGATCCTAAAAATAATAATGCTTTCGAATAAGCATGAGTAATCAAATGAAATAAAGCACTTCGATAAGACCCCATACCTAGAGCTAACATCATATAACCCAATTGAGACATTGTGGAATAGGCTAAACCTCTCTTAATGTCTTTTTGAGCAAGGGCAAAAGTAGCCCCGAATAATATTGTTATTACTCCTACCAAAGAGATGAAATTCATTATGTGAGGGATGACTATGAAAAGAGGAATAAGCCGAGCTACAAGAAAAATGCCCGCAGCTACCATAGTAGCAGCATGTATAAGAGCCGAAATCGGAGTAGGCCCCTCCATGGCATCCGGTAACCATACATGAAGGGGAAATTGTGCAGATTTAGCAACCGCACCGGAAAATAATAGAACGGCACAGAAAGTAACAAATAAAAAATTGACTTCATTATTATTATTAGAAATCAAGTTATTGAATATTTTGAATAAATCTCGAAATTCGAAACTCCCTGTTATCCAATAAAAACCTAAAATTCCTAATAATAAACCAAAATCCCCAACACGATTAGTTACAAATGCCTTTTGGCAAGCATTTGCAGCAACAGGCCGTGTGAACCAAAACCCTATTAATAGATATGAACACATTCCTACCAATTCCCAAAAAATATAAATTTGTATCAAATTAGAACTAGTAACTAATCCTAACATAGAAGTACTGAAAAAACTCATATAAGCATAAAATCTCAAATATCCTTGATCATACGACATATAATTATCACTATAAATAAGAACCATAATTCCAATAGTAGTGATTAATATTGACATAATAGAAGTAAGCGGGTCGATCAAGTAACCGAATTCTAAAGAAAAATCATTATTAATGATCCAAGACCATACATATTGATAGATAGAACTGCCATTTATTTGCTGAATAAACAGATTGATCGAAAAAATCATGACTATACTTAACAAAAAAACACTTTGAAAAGCCCACATACGGCGAAGACTCTTTGTTGCCGACGGAAAAAGAAGAAGTCCCGCTCCTATTAACATAGGAACTGGAAGTGGAAGGAAAGGTATTATCCACGAATATTGATATGTCTGTTCCATAAAAAATTTTTTTATTCTTAATTGATTGTTTCCGATTTACCGGATCCTACCCCCTTTCAATTTCAAAACAAAAGGGGTCAATAAAAAAATCAAGAGATGTACTAACTTAAAGATATTTTTCGAATTTTATATATTATCTGGGTCTTTCCAAATTAAATATTAAAATAAAGAAGTTACAATTGGGCAAATGATATGACCTACTTGCTCATAAAAAGCGAATTTAGTTATTAACTAAGATTTTTCTTAAAATAACGAAAATACAAAATTTAATTATTATTAAATCACTTTATATTCATAAATTAATGATAAAAAATTACACTAAAAAGAAATCTGATATGAATCGATATGAATCATAGGATTAACTAAGGTACAATTTTTGTACAAATCTCGCTTTTTAGTCAGTTTGTTCCAAATCATTAACTAGTTTCAGTATGAAACTGATTGATTAGTTTCCGTTTCAATAAAAAAACATTTATAGGAAACGCTATAATATCTAACATTTTATATTTTCTATAAGATTTAAAGATTTATTTTTATATTTATCAAAAAAGGGGGTAAAATGGTAAAATAAAATCAAATTTAATAAAAAAATAACGAAGATTTTTTTTAACAAAACGTGTATCTTTTAACGGATTCATTACTTTAATTACTAGTTTGATTCGAATTTTAAAATGGAATTTCGAAGTATTCTTTACTCAAGTTTGACCAATTAATAGAAAAAATTAAAGTTTTCATTAGGCTTTTAATTAGGCAATGGGTTCTTAAAGGGTTCTTAAATCCTTCGGTCTATTTTATGTAGAAAACAAAATTTAATTATATTTTTATAGTAAGATTTTGTACGATTTTCGCATATTTTTTATCTATAATTTTTTATCTATATATATATATATTTTTTTTTTTTTTTTTTTCTCTAGATAATATATATTATATTATATAATTATTCTCTAGAAAATAACTAGATAATGAATATATTCGTTTTGACCAATAGATGTCTTTCACATCCAACTATAACAACGAGTAACCTCTTAATTTTTAAATGGCAGTTCCAAAAAAACGTACTTCTCTATCAAAAAAGCGTATTCGTAAAAATATTTGGAAAGGGAAGGGATATTGGGCAGCCTTAAAAGCGTTGTCATTAGGTAAATCTCTTTCTACCGGAAACTCAAAAAGTTTTTTTGTGCGACAAAAAAAGTCATAAAATAAAACATTGGAATAATCCGAATATAAAAACAGGCCCATTTCATTCTTAATAGGAAATCAACAAACCTATTGTTTGTGGCTAATCAATATGAACTAGAACTCGCTTCGCTATTAGGATATGTATAATAATTCTTCGGTTTAGGGGTTAGTAAATTATAAAAAGCTTTTGAAAAAAGAATAAAGACAAGATACAAAACTTGAGCCTTTGTTAGTATATTTTCTTGTTCTGTAGATGGGGGAGTCTTTTTTCCCCATCAACCTGTTTGTCACAATTACAATAATCGACGTTTTTATATATAAATAAATATAAATATTGAAGAAGGGTAAAAAAGAGATCTTTAGTTAAAATTAATGCATCGTTGAAATTAATTTATTCATTTATTTTTAAAATTTTTTGTGTAACTTTCTGACTTCTTATTTATCTGAATTTCTCTGAATTAATCTATTAGAATATATAAATTTACCATTTATATGTCTCTTTCAACCCAACCGACAAAAGCCTGGAATTTTTTGTCCGAATTAATGTGCAAGTTTTGAGTAATAAATAATAAAAACGGGTCTTATTTTTTGTTCATTGGTAAAATACATTTTTTAACTTTTAGGAAATAATATAAATGATAAATCTTTTATGAAAAAAAAATAAAGAAATTTTTTATAGTTCTATCAATAACTAGAGGGTTGAAGTTTATAGTTTCAATAGTTCGATTCTATTGAATTATAGAAGAGCATAAACTACACCAAAGCACTAAGGTAAATAAAACCCATACCCCGTAATAATGAATAATGAACCTTCAAATTTGTATTTGAACAAAGTTTTATTCATCCATTTTAATTTTGACTAAAAAGATTTCATTTAGTTGACTCCTTAAATCTCGACGATTGACTATGAATAGGCTATTATGAATTCGAACAAGCCGCTATGGTGAAATCGGTAGACACGCTGCTCTTAGGAAGCAGTGCGAGAGCATCTCGGTTCGAGTCCGAGTGGCGGCAGACCTTCTCTTCGAAAATAGATACAATATATTATAAATTCTAGAATGAATTCAACTCCTGATTTATATTTCAGGATTCCTCCTTTTTAAAATTTTTATGATATTTTCAACTTTAGAGCATATATTAACTCATATTTCCTTTTCGATCGTTTCCGTTGTAATTACAATTCATTTGATAACTTTATTAATCGATGAAATCATAAAACTAAATGATTCGTCAGAAAAGGGAATGATAGCTACTTTTTTATGTATAACCGTATTATTAGTCACTCGTTGGATTTATTCGGGGCATTTCCCACTAAGTGATTTATATGAATCATTAATCTTTCTTTCTTGGAGTTTTTCAGTTATTCAGATAGTTCCATATTTAAAAAAAAAAAAAAGCCATTTAAGCACAATAACTGTGTCAAGTGTTATTTTTACCCAAGGCTTTGCTACTTCGGGTCTTTTAACTGAAATACATCAATCCGCAATATTAGTACCCGCTCTCCAATCCGAGTGGTTAATAATGCACGTAAGTATGATGATATTGGGCTATGCAGCTCTTTTATGTGGATCATTATTATCAGTAGCACTTCTGGTCCTTACATTTCGAAAAAACATAAATTTTTTTTGTAAGAGGAGTACTTTTTTATTAAAACTAAACGAGGAACTTTCCTTTGGTGAAATACAATACATAAATGAAAGAAACAATTTTTTAGGAAATGCTTCTTTTTTTTCTGCTAACAATTATTACAGGTCCCAATTGATTCACCAGTTGGATTATTGGAGTTATCGTGTGATTAGTCTAGGTTTTCTCTTTTTAACTATAGGTATTCTTTCAGGAGCAGTATGGGCTAATGAAGCATGGGGGTCCTATTGGAATTGGGACCCAAAGGAAACTTGGGCATTTATTACTTGGATCGTATTTGCGGTTTATTTACATACTAGAACCAATATAAATTTACAGGTTGAAATTTCCGCAATTGTGGCGTCTATGGGCTTTCTTATAATTTGGATATGCTATTTTGGGGTCAATCTATTAGGAATAGGGCTACATAGTTATGGTTCATTTACGTTAACATCTAATTGAATTCAAGAAAGGTTCTTGCGAATTTTAAAATATAAATAGAAATAGAATATGTTGTTTGTATATAAAAAAACTTTATATGAACCAGTTAGAACCATGTGAATCCAGTAGTGCGGGGATTCGCATGGTTCTCACAAAGATCAAACATATTGGGTGAATTTTATTTTTAACTTAAGAGAGGAAAAAGACTTCTTTTTTTAATTATAAAAATCCTATGATTTTTTTATGAAAACT